AACCATCTTCATCGCCCATCAGCGACTTGGGGTTGAAATAGGTTCACTATCCTCTTGAATAGACCTATGGCTGGACTATCTCGATTCTAGAGGGACAGGATTAGGATTACCCGGTCCCATAGCGGCTGGGAACGGAGCATTCCCCATTATCATAGTTTCTGTGAACGGTTATAATAACCTTTTTTGAAAGATACTTATCAGCGGCATCCCTCGTGGCGGACTCTTCTTGACATTCTTCAAGCCGCTAGCACACCTTCGTTCTTCAGAAATAGTTTCTTTTTAGAAATCCTTTGCTTTACATTCAAGAAAATAGAGTTGAATGAATGATCTAAAACTTGGGAATTTTAGATGAATCACTTCATAACGCAAAGGACTCAGGTACTTCCATTTTCAAATATCGTAAAATATCTCGAAAAATAAAAGAGGGTCAAAGGGTCTAAAAAAGTTGAGCAAACTCGAGTTTTTTTGCCTCATTTTGCATTAGTCTTGGAGTTCTGAGCTAACCTTTCATGATGCTTAACACATGCAAGTCTAATGATAAGGGAGATAGAGAAAATAGAAGGAAAAGCAACTCCCAGCTCAAAGGCAGTCGAACGTGACCAAAGGAACGAAGGTCATCGGAGAGGGAAAGGAAGCCGAGTTCCGAGTCATTCCCCAACCAATATCTAAGGAAGCTGGTCGCGAAAGGCTGGAAACGCTATAGTAAGTGGGTCTCTGATAGCTGTTAGTACCTCAATTGTCATAAGAAAGTGCTCTATTCTCCCGAAAGCGAGGACGTCCTAGGCAGTAAGTCTTAGGGAGCGCTGCCCGAGTTCTTCCGAGTTGCCCGTTACCGCCGTGTCCAAGGAACAAAGAAAGCCAACGTCCAAGGGAAAGGTCGATGGGCAGCTCAACGCAACGGGCGTGCCTTTCAAGTAGAACCGACCTGAGTTGATGACTAGAATCCGTATTGCCCGGTAAGACACTAAACTGATGCCTTTACGTGGGCATGAATAGAGAATCCAGGTTACCGTGCACCACCTTTTTCTTTGTGGTCCAATTCCTAATAATATAGTAGGGACCGGGCATCCGTATCAGCATATTCTTTCTAAGTGTTGCTGGCCGCGTGCGACGGGCAGCTCAAAACGAAGGGCGAATTGCGCGTATCATACGAATTAGATGTGGGAGAGAGGCTCTTAAATCGCAAGCGTATGTGTCTGAGAGTTTGGTACGTTTTCTGACTTTTTCCGGTATACAAAACGCAAGTTTTTGATTGGATTTGTCCTCTTACGAAGGAAAAGAAGGTTGCTGTCCGGTATACAAAATGAAAGTTTGCGATTTCTGCCACTGCTCTTGCTCTGGAAGTTGTTTCGATTGCTGCCACTCCGTCAAGAAAAGAATGTGGAAGGGGTCTCTCCTAAAACAAAGGAATGTAACGGCTAAAGGTATCAAAGAAGAAGGGAGGCCTGGGGCTAGGGGGAAGTCGTTCTAAGTTTTTGATCTCAACCAATTATTCGCCCCGGATCGACGAGCTCTGTCCTGTCAGTAGTTCAGGGAACTCGTATTCCTGTGATACGTTCTCTATTCAAGTGCAAGCCTCTTGAATCGTACAGATCTGTTGCCCTGTCATTTATTTGAGAAAGTAGCGAGAGCCAAGAAGAAAGAAAGCTTAGAATAGAACCATCGAACCAAGGCCGATCCACGATCTGCTCGAACGAGGGAGGTGCGCTCGAAAGCCTATTTCGAAGGTGCTCTAAAGCCAACGTCAAATGCGGAGTCGAAGGATAAGTGGAGTTCTTCTGCTGCGAAGGAAGTCGAGTGTTCAGTGCCATAAGCAATTATCTTGTAACTGTTCTTGTTGGAGGAGGTCTGGTGACAGCTTGGTTATGGTTAACGAGTGAGGAGTCAGTCTTCTTCCCTTTCCTAGGTCGGAATGTGTTTAGCCAGGGACTCTTAAATAAGGCACGATATGGGCGCTAGAGAAAGCCTAATCCCTGCCCGGCACAGGAGATAGAGAGATGATTGCCTTATGTAGCCAGCTTGGGATGGGAGTTCAGGTACACACACTATATATAGATAGAGTTCCTGCCTTCGAAAAAGCCTTGTATGTGATGGAGGTATATCCCGATGATATGGTGAGTTCTGCTGCTTCAATAGAGAGAAGATCTAAGAATGGGTCACCATAGCAGCATGTAAGAGCTAACCCGTATTGCTGTCAAAGGAACCGAGTCGAGCGCTTTCCGCCTTCAAAAGATAGAAAGAAAGTTCTACTTTAGCTCTGGAATGAGTCTCTAAACTCCCCTTTCTCAGGGGTTTTGGTAGTTTGTAGCTCAGTAGGGACGTGTCCCGTGTTGAGCGGCTAAAGCCCCGTCTTTCAAATCTCCTAATCGTATGGATCGGTCATCCAGATCAGCATGTTCAGAGTCTCTTATTATTGTTGCTGTGCAGTTCCAAACCAACGTCATCAAAGGTGGCTGCGCTCGCTTCCATCAGAGGAGGCCACAAGGTTCCACGTTCGTCC